ATTGAATCTTTTTTGAATGGTTAAAAGAGATGGCCTGGTTTTATTTTCTTCGAAATTAGCGCGTTCTTCCTCTGCGTGTGGAAAAGATATTGCTTCCAAATCAGCGTCTTCTTTCTCTTTCTCTGCAAAAGCTTCGAAATTAGCAGCGCGTTCTTCCTCTGCGTGTAGAAAAGCTTCGAAATTAGCGTCTGCTTTCTCTGCAAAAGCTTCGAAATTAGCGCCTTCTTCCTCTGCGTGTAGAAAAGGAAGAAATAAATCAATCAAATTACGAGAAGCTTCATAAAGGGCTTCTTTAGGGGTTAAACTTCCATTTGTCCATATTTCGAGAAAAAGTATCTCGTGTTCTTCATTTCCAATCCCACGAGAAAAAACATTATAATTCACATTTCGAACAGGCATGAATACAGCATCTATAGGATAACTTCCATCTTTAGAGTTCTTTATGCGTTGCGGATGATATCCGCGATCTCTCTTAATCTGTAACTCAATACAGAAATCCATGGGGTCTCTCAAGTTAGCTATAGGTTGTGTCGTATCAACGATTTCTACGGAAGGTGGCAAGATTATATCTTGAGCGGTTATGTATCTAGGACCTTTGACGCAAATTGATGCGTCTCTAACTCCATAGAGATTACTTCTCAATACAATATCTTTCAAATTTAGTAAAATTTCTTGTATGGATTCTTCAATACCTACTATTGTAGAATATTCGTGTGGTACGTTCCCAAATTTTGCGCGTGTGATACATGTTCCTTCTATTTCTGCAAGTAAAACTCTTCGCAAGGCACTACCGACAGTATCCGCTTGACCTTTTCTAAGTGGGGACAGAATGAAACGACCATAATAAAGACGCTTACTCTCTACTCTTGATTCAACACACTTCCACTGTAGTGTTTGGGTGGATCCTGTTACCTCTTCTGGAATCATAATATATTACCTCCTCTGGAATTATAATAGATTGGTATTTATTTGATAAAGATTGGTATTTATTTGATAAAAAAATAGTTTCTTTCAAGAGAAAGCGGTTTAATTCTTTTACAGACGTCTTTTTTTAGGAGGTCGACATCCGTTATGCGGCATAGGTGTTACATCGCGTATACAACTTAACCGTACACCACTTTTAGCAATGGCTCGTAATGCGGCATCTCTTCCGCTACCAGCCCCTTTTACCATAACTTCTGCTCGTTGCAAACCCACTGTACGAATAGCATCTACTGCTGTTCTTTGACCGGCATAGGGCGATGCTTTTCTTGAGCTTTTGAATCCACAAGTACCTGCGGAGGACCAGAAAACCACCCGACCTTGTGGGTCTGTAACAGTTATAATGGTATTGTTGAAACTGGCTTGAACATGAATAACCCCTTTTGTTATTCTACGTGCACTCTTCCGTAAACTAAAACGGGCATTCCTACGCAAACCAATACGCACTTTCTTACGTGAACCTATTTTTGGTATAGCTTTTGTCATATTTTATTATCTCATAAATATGAGTTAGAAATAACAAAAAGAAAAAAAGATACAAAGATATCCGTTTCAGCGTTAAATATATCCTTTACTTTCATTTTTTGATTCGGAATTTGGACATTTCTGTGGGTACTTTTTTTTACTTTTTAGAAATGAAAGCTCCTTTTTCGAAAGATTACCCCTGTCTTTGTTTATGCTTCGGATTGGAACAAATGACTCTAATTCGCCCATGCCTACGAATCAGTCGACATTTTGTACAAATTTTACGAACGGAAGCTCTTATTTTCATATTTAGGTATTCCTTTCTTAAACTATGAATCTACTCTTTGGGAAAAAATAAGCCTCTTCACTTAAATTTTGAAATTTGGAATTTATTATCCTAGAAAAACCTAATCCTTTGAATCTTTGGTATCTTTCAAATCTTCAGTATCCTTCGAGTCTTTGATACGCTTCGAATCCTTATGGGGAAGTCTATAAATTATACGCCCCTTGCTTGAATCATAACGACTTACTTCAATTTTTACCCTATCTCCCATCAGTATTCGTATAGAACTGGACCGGATTTTTCCTGAAATATAGCCCAGTATGATGGTGTCATTCTCTAAGCGAACTCGGAACATTCCGTTGGGTAGGGCTTCCGTAACTAAACCTTCGAAAGTAACTTTCGCTTCTATCGGTTTTTTTTTTTCTGTCATATTTTTTTCTCCTATTTTTCTATTTGCATTTTCAAAATAGGAAGTTCGAGATAGAATTCGGGTACTATAGGCGGGGCCATTACCATATATAACATAAGACTTCTCCCCCAATTCTGTTTAGTCGAGCTTCTCGATCTGTCATTATACCTTGAGAAGTAGAAAGAATAGCAATTCCCATTCCGCCCAAAACCTTAGGAATTCCTTGATAGTTAGCATAAATTCGTAAGCCAGGTCGGCTGATACGCTTTAAAAAGGTTCTAGTTCTATATATTCCCTTTCTGGTCCTTCTCTTTTGATGTCGTAAAGTTGAAACCAAGAAATATCTGTTACTTTCTTGATGTTTCCGAACACTTTCAATAAAACCCTCTCGTAGAAGTATTTTCACAATGTTCTCGGTAATATTTGTAGATACTACTCGAACAGTTCCTTTTTTACTCATGTCTGCGTTTCTTATAGAGGTTAGTAAATCAGCAATAGTGTCCTTGCCCATAAGACTCTAATTCTAGGTTCTTCCTAATTGTTAGATAATCAACATGTTTTCCTTTTTCTTTTTATTTTGGATTTTAAAGCATATACGTAAAACACAATCTACTAATTTTTTCTTTGATCTATATCTCATCTACCAGTATTTATAATACTTCAGGAGCTAATGAAACTATTTTAGTAAAATTCAATTCTCTCAATTCCTCAGCAATCGCGCCAAAAACTCGAGTTCCTTTTGGATTTCCTTTTTGATCAATGATAACTGCTGCATTGTCATCATAGCGTATTATTATACCGTCTTCACATTTGAACTCTTTACATGTACGTACAATTACAGCTCGAATTACTTCGGATCTTTCTAGAGGCATTTGGGGCACTGCGTCTTTGATTACAGCAACAATAACATCACCAATACGAGCATATCGCTGATTACCAGCAGCTCCTATGACTCGAATACACATCAATTTTCGAGCTCCACTGTTATCCGCTACATTTAAAAGGGTCTGAGGTTGAATCATATTATTTGGATTTCAATTTGTTATTTCACAGCAAAGGAGTGAAAGATATATTAAAGGAGTGAAAGATATATTGTCTCTCCAGAAGGAAAACCTCAGGTTTTCCTTCTGGAGAGACAATACTCCTTTTTTTGGGGGTTCTATATCTCTAATCTAAGAAATTGGCTTCGTATGGGCATTTTACTGGCAGCTATGGAGATAGCTGCTCTAGCTATAGTTTCAGATACTCCGCTCATTTCGTAAAGTATTCGACCTGGTTTAACAACGGCTACCCAATATTCGGGGGATCCCTTTCCTGAGCCCATACGTGTTTCTGTGGGTCTTAGTGTAACTGGTTTGTCGGGAAATATGCGTACCCATAGTTTTCCACCACGACGTGCATATCGTGTCATTGCTCTTCGTCCTGCTTCTATCTGTCTCGCTGTAATCCAAGCGGGTTCAAGTACTTGAAGAGCATATCTACCAAAACAAATACGATTGCCTCGGCAGGATTTTCCCTTCATTCTTCCTCTATGTTGTTTACGGAATCTAGTTCTTTTGGGGTTGTAGTCGATGGTTCTTTTTTAGTTCCATCTCTACTGCAAAACTGGACATGAGAGTTTCTTCTCATCCAGCTCCTCACGAATAAAATTCGATGGCTCATGAATGAAATAACATAGCTCGCGACTCTACTGCAAAACTCGACATGAGAGTTGTTTATTATTATCCAGCCCCACCTCACGAATGTCTTCTCCATAAAAATGCGATGGCTCACGAATGACAGAGCCCATGACGCGATATAAATGAGAGAGCTCACCAATGCAATGAGAGACGCCCCGAATGAAATGAGAGAGCTCACCAATGAAAGGAGACAGACTACGGAAAAAACGATAGAGTTCCCGAATTTACTGAGAGAGACTTGAAATTTCCTGGATGAAACGATAGAGTTACGGAATGAAATGAGAACCAAAATGATATAGTTACGGAATGAAATCAGAGACTGTTTCAATTTCACCAGAGACTGTTTAAATTTCATCAGAAACTGTTTAAACAATTTCATCAGAGATTTAAATTTCATCAGAGATGAAATGATAGAAATCAAAGACTCTTTCAAATTAAAGTGCATGTGATACCTCCCTGATCAATAGGAATTCCATTCTGTTTTTTATTAAAACAAGAATAGTCAATAGATGAAAAAATTTTGAATGAGATAACTAAAACAAAATAAGAAAATCGAATCAAATAACTAAAACAAAATAGAAAAAAATCAATTCATTTCCATATAAGATTACCATGGAGATTCCTTGAATGTCAAGGTCAAGATGAAATATATATAATTTCATCTTGACCTTATATTATATTGTTTATTCTTAAAAACACATTTTTTAAAACACATTTTTTAAAACACATTTTTTAAAACACATTTTTTCTGGGATTTTTGGAAAGCTTCGGACTCATATTGAGAGCGGGAGTTGAACTCTAGGAGGTCGAATCTCCCCTTGTTCCCCAGCAGCTCTTTGGTAGAGCGGTCTGCTGTTAACCGACTGGTCATGGGTTCGAATCCTACTTGGGGAGATTTGATTCATTCTTTAAAAACAAAAAATAGAATAAAATAAATTAATTTCTAAAATTTCTATATTTTTTAAAATAGAATAAAATAAATAAATTTCCCTATCATTTTCATCTCTTGAAAAACAAAAAATTATATAAATTTCCATAGTATTTGGAAAAGGAAAAGTATACTTATTCACTAAATAAATTTTGAATATATTTGATTTTTTTTTGAATATTGCATTTCTTAATTTTATTTTTAACATATTTGCATTTCTTGAATGAAATTTCATAAGAAAAAAAATAGCCTTTCCTAATTGAAATTTGATAAGATAAAAAATTAGTAGGGATAGATAAAGATAAAGATATTTTTGAATTTTGAACGTATCAAGATAAAGATAAAGATATTTTTGAATTTTGAACCTATTCAGATAAAAAATTAGTAGGGATAGAAAAAGATAAAGATATTTTTGAATTTTGAACCTCTTATTGAACCTATTCAGATAAAAAATTAGTAGGGATAGATACACATAAAAATATTTTTTCATTTGGGACATATTAGGATAAAACGTATTAAGATAAAGATAAACTTGTTTTTTAATTTGTTTAATTTCAAACACTAATTTTTTAATTTCGAATACGTACTTTTTCCTTTGAAGCACGATTTCCTCCTTGTATGTGAAATTTTTTATTTACATTAAATCTTATAGAAAGAAAAAATTCAATTCATTTCCAAAAAATCAATTCATTTCCAAAAAATCAATTCATTTCTATACGATTATACGATAGAGATTCCTACTAAAACAAAATAGAAAAAAAAATCAATTAATTTCCATATGATTAATTGATGGAGATTCCTTGATAGAAAAAAATCAATTCATCTCCATATAATGGAGAGATTCCTTGAATGTCAAGGTCAAGATGAAATATATATAATTTCATCTTTACTTTACTTTATATTTACTATAGATCTAAGGTGCTACTAAATGGAAGGATCTTATCAACGTCCATGAATGCAAAATCATAGATAGAACTGCTGAATTAGCTATAGATTCTATTAATACATATTTTATCTTCATTTTTTTATTATTCTATAAGAATACTATAGATTCTATTATATACATATTTTATCTGGGATTTTTGGAAAACTTCGGACTCATATTGAGAGCAGGAGTTGAACTCTAGGAGGTCGAATCTCCCCTTGTTCCCCAGCAGCTCTTTGGTAGAGCGGTCTGCTGTTAACCGACTGGTCATGGGTTCGAATCCTACTTGGGGAGATTTGATTCATTCTTGAAAAATAAGAAATAGAATAAAATAAATTAATTTCCATAAGATTATAGGATCGAGATTCCTAAATGTCAGGGTCAAGATGCAATTTTAGATCAATATATTATATTGATGCTTTATCACATTGCCTTTTATGATGTAATATCCAAATTCTATATTTGTAGATAAAGTATTCTAATCCAATAAAGATTTCGCGGGCGAATATCTACTCTTTCTTGTCTTATTTGTTAATTTATAATCTTATCAAATAAGGCAATTTTTTTGGTTTCTTTCGCCATCCCACCCAATGAAGTATTAAGATTCTTTTCAATAAAGAAAATCCTATGTAGTCATAGGTTTTGTCGTTCCCACAGCTTCTCCTTTAATGGTTAGGTTTGAATCCTGCAACGGAGCTTCCAAACTTTCCGAGTTAATTTTCTTAGTTTCATCAACCTGGGCTGCTCTTTATTATTGCTGTAAATTTTTATATTATATTGATGCTTTATCACATTGCCTTTTATGATGTAATTCATAGACCATACACATAGGAATCTTATATCTTTCTTATTCTTCTTCCTTCTATCTATCATCCCTCCTTTTATCCACATCCCTTTAGTTTTGTTTCACAACCTAGAATCTGGTTTCTTTTTTAGAGAAAAAAATGCAGTTGCTACAACTATATGATAGATCTACTCATTTATGATAGATGTATTTATTCACATAGTGACTGTTTCTTTGTTAGGATCTCGACAATACGAAGCAATAGGTTGGTTATTAGTTAATTTTCTATAATTACTAAGTTTTTTCTATTTTTAGTAGGGTTCGCTCAATTTTTTTTTGAATTTCCATTTTTGAACCTAAAGAAAAAACTAACGAGTCACACACTAAGCATAGCAATTATATTAAAAGATTTATCTATTTTCATTAAATCTTATAGAAAGAGGTATAATTTCTTCTTTTTTCTGGGATTTTTGGAAAACTTCGGACTCATATTGAGAGCAGGAGTTGAACTCTAGGAGGTCGAATCTCCCCTTGTTCCTCAGTAGCTCAGTGGTAGAGCGGTCGGCTGTTAACCGACTGGTCGTAGGTTCGAATCCTACTTGGGGAGATTTGATTCATTCTTTAATGTAAGAAATAAGGCTCTTGTATTTTTTATTCTATCACTGGCCAGAATGAGAAGACAAGGTTAGTTATTCTTCTTCTACGAATATCCAAATTTTTACACCTAATACTCCATAGATAGTTCGAATTGGATAGCAGCAATAATCAATTTTAGCGCGAATTGTTTGGAGGGGAAGTCTACCCTTTTTGATGCATTCGGCACGTGCAATTTCTTTCCCTCCTAGACGGCCTGCTATTTTTATTTTTACTCCCTTTATATCTGCTTTTTTAGTTAATTCAATGGCTTTTTTCATTGCTTTTCGGAATGAAACTCTATTTTTTAATTGGAAAGCTATATATTCAGCAAGAATGTTAGGCTGTCTATAAGGTTCTTTAACTTTTTCGATAGCAATATTAAGTCTCTGGTTTACAGAATTCACTTCCTTTTGGATATCCTTCTCTAATTCTTCGATTGCTCCTTTTTTCTTTAATAAATTGGGGAATCCAATATGGATTATAACGTGAATTGTATCGATTTCTTTTTGAATTTCTATATGTGTAATTACTTCGGAACTTGAGTCTGATTCTATTTTTCTATTCGAGCTTTTTTTCCTATTCTTTTGGATATAGTTCTTGATACAATTCCGTATTTTTTTATCTTCTTGTAGACCTTCAGAATAATTTTTTGGTTGTGCGAACCAAAAGGAATGGTGATTTTGGGTTGTACCAAGTCTGAAACCGAGTGGATTTATTTTTTGTCCCATATTTTTCTATTCTTTTTTTTTTTTACTGGGAATCGAAATCTTAGGTTGATCTAAAAGTTATTTAGATTTCTTTATTACATTTAGTACAATTGTTATATGACACATGGTTTTTTTTATAGGATAACCACGTCCTCGAGCCCGAGGTCTTAATTTTTTCATAATAGTACTCCTACTCACTTCGGCTTTTGTTATGAATAAATTAGCTTTGTCGAAATCCCTATAATGAGTAGCATTTGCTGCTGCCGAATAAACCAACTTTAAGATGGGATAAGATGCTCGATAAGGCATGAGGTTCAGTATCATAACGGTTTCCTCGTAGTAACGCCAGCGAATCTCATCAAGAACTCTTTGTGCTTTAAAAACAGACATATGTATGCGTTTTTGTGCTTTGAAAACCCGTTCGAACTTAAGTAGACGATCAGTTGGAACTTTTCTTGCGAGTTTCCGTAGCCCGTTCTTCTTCTTCTTTATCCTAGGGGTATACTTTACTAATTTGAAACTTGTCATAAATAAGGTTATTCCCCGCCTACACTTTACTTTATTTGAATCCTATAAATTTTGTTTATTCTGAATCTTTCTATTCTGAATTCAGTTAACGACGAGATTTAGTATCCTTTCTTGCACTTTCATAACTCGTGAAATGCCGAGTAGGCACGAATTCCCCCAATTTGCGACCTACCATAGGATTTGTTATGTAAATAGGTATATGTTCCTTTCCATTATGAATCGCGATTGTATGGCCAACCATTGCGGGTAGAATGCTAGATGCCCGGGACCACGTTACTATTGTTTCTTTCTCCTCCTTCATATTGACCTTTTCGATTTTTGTCAATAAATGACGAGCTACAAAAGGATTCGTTTTTTTTCGTGTCACAGCTGATTACTCCTTTTTTTCATTTTAAAAAGTGGCATCCTATGTCCACTATCTCGATCGAGGTATGGAGGTCAGAATAAATAGAATAATGATGAGTGGAAAAAAGATAAAATCCTTTAGCTGGATAAGGGGCGGATGTAGCCAAGTGGATCAAGGCAGTGGATTGTGAATCCACCATGCGCGGGTTCAATTCCCGTCGTTCGCCCATCGCATTATTGCAATGCAATTTTCCATATTCCTAGTTACGTATTTACTTACGGCGACGAAGAATAAAACTATCACTATATTTTTTCCTTTTCCTAGTTCTTCTTCCAAGCGCAGGATAACCCCAAGGGGTTGTGGGTTTTTTTCTACCAATGGGGGCTTTCCCTTCACCGCCCCCATGGGGGTGGTCCACAGGGTTCATAACTACCCCTCTTACTACGGGGCGTTTACCTAGCCAACACTTAGATCCGGCTCTACCCAAACTTTTTTGGTTCACCCCAACATTACCCACTTGTCCGACTGTTGCTAAGCAGTTTTGGGATACCAAACGGACCTCCCCGGATGGTAATCTTAAAGTGGCCAATTTACCCTCTTTTGCAATCAGTTTCGCTACAGCACCTGCTGCTCTAGCTAATTGCCCACCCCTTCCACGTGTGATTTCTATGTTATGTATGGCCGTGCCTAAGGGCATATCGGTTGAAGTAGATTCTTCTTTTTTCTCAAAAAACCCCTTCCCAAACTGTACAAGCTTCTTCCAAAGCATACGGCTTTCTAGATGTATATGACGATCTCTAGACAGATGGATCTTCTATGAATCGTATGATGAAGTACCACATGAGTGGATATATAGAAAAGGAATCCAAATCTGCCGAATCGCTCATGTTATGATCTTCTACATCCTAGGTCTCCGCGTTCCGTCATCTGGCTTATGTTCTTCATGTAGCATTCAGATCGAATGACTCTATGAAATTACGTCGATACTTCCACATATTATGGGTAACGTAGGAGACATCCCTATTTTCACCCGGGGGTCTTAATTACCACTGCTTAGCTTTCAATTCGCCTCTGACCATCAAATTAAATGTGAATAACCCGTCCTCCTTTCTTTGAAACAAGGGGCGCTTCCGGTTCTGTGCGTGCTTCAAACAATTTTGTCTTCTCCATATTACCATATCTCTAGAGTCAATAATTTTCTATGAGGAACTACTGAACTCAATCACTTGCTGCCGTTACTCAACAGTTTTCTGTTGAGGTCTATCCCGTAGAGTTAGTCAAATTGGATCAGTGATCGATTTCTAGGTTTCGTCGTAAACCTAATTGGTTACTTCCAATTACGTAAATCAATAGTTCAAACCGCACTCAAAGGTAGGGCATTTCCCATTGATATAGGAACTTTTGTACCAGAAACAATAGTATCTCCAATTATAGCCCCTCTGGGATGTAAAATATATCTCTTCTCACCATCCCCATAGTGTATGAGACAAATGTATGCATTTCGATTAGGATCGTATTCTATGGTTACGATTCTACCAGATATGTCTTTTTGATTCCGTCGAAAATCGATTTTACGGTATAGGCGCTTATGGCCTCCCCCTCTATGCCTTGCGGTAATGATTCCTCTGGCATTACGACCTTTACCACAACGGTGCCGTCCATGGATCAATTTATTTCGTGGATTGGATTTCACTTGCCTGTCTACGGTTCCCTTGCGTGTGCTCGGGATAGGTGTTTTGTATAAATGTTTCGCCGTATTATTAAGTATTCTCCTTTAGTTCTTTTCTCTATCTAGAAGTGGAATAGAATAACCCGGTTGAAGGGTAATGATCATACGTCTGTAATGCATTGTATGTCCCAGAATAGGTCCCATTCTTCTACCCTTTCCGGGTAGTCGATGGCTATTCACAGCTACTACCTTAACACCAAAGAAGAGCTCGACCCAATGCTTTATTTCTGTCTTAGTGAATCCCGATTCGACATTAAAAGTATATTGATTCTTTCCCAATAAACGAACACTTTTTTCTGTAAATACTGCGTATTTGATTCCATCCATAAATCGACTTTCCCTCCTATGCTCTGAGTTCCAGTATCGATAAGAATTCGAGTTCTTATTGTTCTTATGTTATGGTATGAATATACCATACCAATTCGTTATGTATGGATGATGGATGAGATTCCATGGATAGAGAGCCAGTTCCAATAGACTTATGGAACGTTCCCGTTCGCGTGCATCCAGCAGGAATTGAACCCTCAAATTTACCAATTATGAGTTGGGCGCTTTAACCATTCAGCCATGGATGCTTAACAGGGATCATCGTACATCGTAAATAACCAATTTTCATATAGAAAGACATATCATAGAAAAATGAAATCAAAATATTCGGAGATGGCAAATATTCGGAGATGACTATGAAAACACCTCTCTGGATCCTCGAATTGAAAGAGAGATTGAGAGGGATCAAGAATCCTAATTCTCGCTATTTGGAATGGATCCAATTCTATTGAGTCTGACTCATAGTGATCATTTCTCTTTAGCAAAGAAGGACCTTGGTTATCAAAGGATTGAACAACCGGGATCCATTTACTTATGATACCTACTTGACATTGCTAACAAGGATCTAACGAATTATGAGTTTAATAGATCCTCTTTAGCAGAAAGACGTATATTCCTTGCTCATTATCAGACAATCACTTATTCCCAAACCTCGTGTGGGGCTAATCGTTTTCATTTACCATCTCATGGAAAACCCTTTTCGTTCCGCTTAGCCCTATCGGGTATTTTAGTGATAGGTTCTATAGGAACTGGACGATCCTATTTGGTCAAATACCTAACGAAAAATTCCTATTTTCCTTTCATTAAGGTACGAGGGCTTCTTATTCCACAAGAACGAAAGCACCTTTTCATTCTTTCATATACTAGGGGTTTTTACTTGGAAAAGACAATGTTCCATACTAAAGGATTCGGGTCCATAACCACGAGTTCCAGTGCATTAGATCTTGTAGCACTTAGCAACGGGGCCCTATCCATTAGTATTCCACATAAGAAATCCATTATAGAAACTAATACAATTAGATTAGCTCTTCATAGACAAACTTGGGGTTTGCGAGCCAAGATAAGACCGGCTCGGGATCATGGGACCCTTTTCTATCAGATAGGAGAGGATCTTGTACAAAATAGACTTCTAAGTAATAACCCCATAGATCCTATATCTATCTATATAAAGAGGCAATCGTGTCAGGAAGCGGGTTTTTCTTTGGCCAAACGTCGAACTTGGAACGAGCATGAGGAGATTAACGAGACTTCTTTCTCTTTTGAGTTTTTCTGGCGGACCGGTCGCGCAAGATCTTTGGTCTTCCCCCGGAACCGATGAAAAAGTGGGTCGCTTCTTATGGACTCGCTCAGAATGATTCTTCTCTATCTATAGTTCATGGCCTATTAGAAGTAGAAGGTGCTCTGGTGCAATCCTTACCGACAGAAAAAGATTGCAGTCGGGTTGATAATAATCGAGTGCCATTACTTCGTCGGTCCGAACCAAGGAATCCGTTAGAAATGTTTTGAAATGGATATTGTTCTCTCTTTGATCAGGGATTGCTATATGAAATGGGTAAGTCACCAATCCCTTTGACAAATCGGGTGTCATATTAGATATCATATTCTATATATAGAAATATCGTAGAATAGACATATAGAATTTTTGGTTGGGAAATTCGAATGAATCATTGAGTGAAAAAGGAGCAAAGAATGACAAAAGACGAGACTCTACTAGTCTTCACTCTTGTGGTTTCCTCGGTTTCTGTTTTCTTATTCGGGATCTTGCTTTTCATG